CAGTATTCCACCAATTAGTAACCCAGGATTCCATACTTTTTTGAAATGAGAGAGAAATCCACCAGGGCAAAAATACTATAGATGCAAGATATAAAAGAGGAGTGAATGCTTTCTTTTTTTCCATTTTTTCATCTCTGAATTGTTAATGAACCCATCTCATTCGTCGACTCTATGTAATCTAATATTTCTCTCACGGATCAGTTCTATTACAAGTTATCGAACCTATGAATCTAGAAAAAAATACAGAAATAGACGAAAAATTGGAATGGATAAATAATCAAAAAATATTGTTTCCCTATATCTCAATTGATCAAATTCGAAGCACACATCTCCTTTCGATGAATGCCCGGAAAAATTGAAATAATGAATATGAATATTATTCAGATTTTGAGACGAAAGAACTCCTTTTCTATCATTATATCAAAATCTCTAATATTTCGAAAAAATTGAACTTACTATGAGTAGTCAGGGATAGAATAATTGAGGGAAATTTCTGAAGAATATTGTGAAAAATGAGTGGCAAAAAACGACAGAAATTGGCTAGTTATCATTATAAGAGATTCACTTTTTTGGTCATTAAGGAGCACAAAAAGTATAAAAAGAAGCTTCGAAAAAATTACAAGATATGATCTCTAAAGTCTCAATTCCAACAAGTTAAAAAGGGGGGAATTTCCTTATTTCTAAATGGTTGATTATGAGATATTTCGATTTGTTTCTTATTTTTTTATTGAATTGACTTGTATATTTCGATACATATAAAAGATCCGCAAAAGAGTTTTTTTTTGATACTTGTTCCATATATGTCTGCTTTGACTGGAATGAATGTTCTGAAGAAACCTCAATTAAGTTATGTTATAGAAAAAGAGGATTTTTGCGTTTTTGCCCTCCTGCTGAGAAAGCATTCATTTCTGGTCTCATTTCTTAAAATACTTCAATTGGTACACGCAAGAAATAGGCCAATTCAGCAGCTTTTTGTTCCATTTCCCGTGGAGTAAAATTCTCATCAGTACGAGTCAATGGAATGGCTCCCTGGCCTCTGATATCCATATAAAGGACACGACGAGCATAAATACCTTCTTTAACTTCGATTCTGACGGACTGAATATCTTTTATAAGAAATCGGAGGAAGACCCGACGATTTTTTCCAGGAAATCCCCAACGAAAGATACACACTATTCCGTCTTTTCTATCAAATCGATCATAACCACTACCTACATTCCACGAAATTGTGCACCACAAATAGGAGCTAATAAAAAGACCCGCGATCCCATAGAAAGACATCACAATTCCTTGTGGAAAAAAAACTATTTCCTGAGACGGAAATAAAGATATCAAATTTCTACCAAGATAACTCGAGGTTCCAACCAACAAGAATCCTAATGAACCTAAAAAAAGGATAACAGCCCAGCAGAAATTACTTGTTTTTCGAGCCCCCGTTATAGGTTCTATCCATATATGTTCTGATCGACAACTCATACTTGATCCAGTTGATTTTTTTGGAATTGAGAGAATACCCCAAATGAATTTGACTTTAGTCCTTTTGTTTCCGAAGTAACTCGCATCAACTAGCACTAGTTTGATGTGACCCTTTAGGAGTAATTCATTAAATTGGTTAGATCTAAACTAATAACATACCCCTCGTATGATCTCACTAAAGATAGCCACATACATATAGATAGACCAACTTTACAGTTCAGCTATCCGTCGATTCGGGTCTATTTGAAAATAGCTAGAATCCATTGATCCCTATAGCATTTTCTGGAGACATAAGAGTTTTTCGGCGGAAGCCGCTTATACCATATTTTGCTAAATAGATATCTGTGTTATGATACAAGCGTCAGTTTTGAAAAAAAAAATAGATGAGATTTTGTGCCATCGGCTCTAAACAATCTTGTTTTTTTGAACATGAAGAAATAAAGAAGCTATTGCGATTGCCGGAAATACTAGGCCTACTAAAGGCACCAAAACAGAGGGAAAGTTAAGAGTTGTCATAGAATGGGTACCTCGATTTACTATTTGTACCTGTTATTATTATTTATATTTTATATTTATAATATAAAGATATCTTATTATATATAAAGATATCTTATTATAATTTGATAATTCTAAATTGGAATTATTATTATTACTTAATATCTATTAAGTATAAATCTAAGTATCTATCTAAGTGAGTATATAATGTAGTTTTTCATCTTTCTACATGAAAGATTTGAAAGGATATGGATGAGATATTATTTTCTTCATTTTTTGCTCTTGTCTTCGAATTTCATTTAGTAAGCAAAAAGTTTCTTAAAAATTAATTAGATTATATTTATATTGAATATATTGAAGGGTTTGTTAGAATCCCATCCAGCAGGGATTCTTAGTCAAAATAGGATTATCATAAGATATAGAAAAATAAAAAGATATAGAAAAATAAAAAATTCTATATTTTATATATTTTCATTATATATGACGAGAAGAGTAGATTTTTTTGATTTGCCTAATTTCACGAAAATAA